TAGGTAGCTAGTATAGTTCCCTATACACGAGTCTGTCATTGTACTGGGATAATTGTACTGGAATATAGGACGAATACCTTGAAGAGCTAGAAGTATAAAGAATTAAGTAAGATTGAAAATGCTTTCTTTATATACGATACGAAGAAAGATTCTGATTTGATTGATATCAGGAGATTAAATGAGTTCTTCATTCATTCATTGAATGATAAATGACTACAAGTGAAGGAGATACACGATTTAAATAATAGAATATCCAATATTTCACAATTGTATCTAGAATAACTGGAAAAGTGGAAACAAGACTAGATATAATTTGATCGTTATGAACCAATCCAAAATCGTTGTAGACCGAACCAATCATTAGTTCCCAACCATGGGTCGAATGAAATCCGATCCATAAATCAGTAACTAAAAGAATCAAAAAAGCTTTTATTGTGTCACTTAAGTTATAGAGGAATTCCTGAATCCAAGAATTAAGAATGACAAGTTCTTCATTACCCAGAATAAAATAACCACTTAGAATAGCGAAACAAATTATATTTGTCGAGAAATCCAAAATGATATGGAGATGATATTCATTGTGTGTTTTGACCAATTGTATCGTTTCCTTGTGTATTCCTATACGAAGTTTTTGTATATGTGTCTCCGGGTACTCCTTTATCATTTCATCCAAGAGGAATAGTTCTTCTAATTCTATGAATCTTTCTAGAACGTTTTTCTCTTGAATATCATTCAAAAAAGTTTCGGATTTCCCGGTATTCCACCAATTAGTAACCCAAGGTTCCAGACATTTATTAAATGAGAGAGAGACCCACCAGGGCAAAAATATTATGGATGAAATATATGGGAGGGAGACCCAGGCTTTCTTTTTTTTTTTCATTTTTATCCTAAAAGGACCCTTATTCTATTTCTATATTCCTTTCCTTCTAGATCCGAGATCTAAATTATTAGACAAAAATGGGAAATAGATCCATGGGTTCAATACCTTTTTATAGAACTCGTACTTCAGAGAAATATCAGATAGAGTCGACGGTTGTATTAAAAAGGAAATTAGCAAGTTTTTTTTTTATTTTTTCTTCAGTTCATTTCAAAATACTTCAATTGGTACGCGCAAGAAATAGGCCAATTCGGCAGCTTTTTGTTCAATTTCTCGTGGAGTAAAATACTCATCAGTACGAGTCAAGGGAATGGCTCCTTGGCCTCTGATTTCCATATAAAGGACACGACGAGGATAAAGACCCTCTTTAACCTCCATTCTGATGGATTGGATATCTCTCATAAGTAAGCGAAGGAAGATGCGACGATTTATTCCAGGAAATCCCCAACGAAAAATACACACTATTCCTTCTTTTCTATCGAATCGGTCATAACCACTACCTACATTCCATGAAATTGTGCACCACAAATAGGAGCTAATGAATAGACCTGCGATCCCATAGAAAGACATCACGATCCCTTGTGGAAAAAAAAGAATTTGCTGAGATGGAAATACGGATATCAGATTCCTACCAAGATAACTGGAAGTTCCAACCACTAAGAATCCTAGTGAACCTAAAAAAAGGATACAGGCCCAGAAAAAATTACTTGTTTTTCGAGACCCCATTATAAGTTCTATCCATATATGTTCTGATCGCCAATTCATACTCTACTAGATCCAGTTGCATTCGATTGGAATTGAGAGAATAACCCAAATGAATTTTACTTTCTTGATCCCGAAGTAACTTTCATTAGCTAGCACTATTCTGATGTAAACCGTTAGAAGTAATTTGTTAGATACATTGACTTTCCATTTAAATAAAATATTCGCCGATCCATTTTTAATTTAACCAGCTATACCTGCATATACATGCATTTATGTGGATATCATGTATCCGCATGCATAACAGTTCTTTCATTTGTGTTTCACATATCGTACCATATTACACTAAATAAATATCTGTATTATGATCCAGTGTTGAAATAAATTGATGAGATTTGGTCCCATCGGATCTAGACAATCTTATTTTTTTGGACATGAAGAGATAAAGAAGCCATTGCAATTGCCGGAAATACTAGGCCCACTAAAGGCACAAAAATAGAGGGTAAGTTGAGATCTGTCATAGAATGGGTGCCTCGATTTAATATTTCTATCTATTAGAAAGAGAAAGATATCTTATGATATGATAAGTATATCTATCCTAAGTTAAGTATATATCATAAACTGTATTATATTTATAATATTATTTATTATATATAAAATATAAAATATATAATTATATATATAAAATATTTATAATTTATATATATAAAATATATAATTATATATAAAATATATATAAAATATTATAAAATATATATAAAATATATATAAAATATAAAAATATATATATAATATATAATAATTATATTATAATTATTTATTAATAATTTATTAAATTTAAATTTAATATTAATAAATTTAATATTAATATTAATAAAAAAAAAGTATTAATATTTAGAAATTAATATTTATAAGTATTAATATTTATAAATATTTATAAATATTTATAAGTAGTTAATAAGTGCAAGTAATGTAGAACTAAATAAGTACACTTATTTAGTTCTACACGAATATGTATGATAATTCACTTTATTAATATATTTTATTATTCTTCTCCCATCCTTATTTCTTTCTATCTTTCTAATCTAATAAGGAGTTTATTATGAAAATAAAAGATTTTATTAGGAGTTTGCGATTCTAACTAATTCGATTCATCCAACAAACGGGGATTCATAGTAAAAAATGGGGGTTATCGATAGATATAGAAATAACTTCTATTCTCTATTTTATATTTATTTCTTTTTATTTTGATTTCGATATTTTTTTTTATTGTCTATATTAATACGTAAAAAGGCCAGATAATTTTTTTTTATTTTCCCTAATTCTAATTCCTCGGAGGGAAAAATTCACTTTTTTATCCTGTTGATAGAAGGTTCGTGATTACTAATCATGAATAGAGGTAGGATAAAAAAATAGATCTGGAGGAAAAAATAAAAAGTAATTACCCGAAACTTCTAACTCTTATTACAAGTAGAACTTATGTCATCAAAGAAAACACCATTTTTTTTAGTTTTTTTTTTGATTACGATGAACTAAATACTTGTTCGCTACAAATAACTGAATTTAGTGCTATACTTTATTAATTTTTTGAATTTTGATTCAAGGGAAAGAAACCATGGAGCTGAAATAACTCACTCAGAACACCTTTTAAAGGATTACGTGGTACAATTGGGTCAAATAAGCCTTTATGGAATAAATACTCAACCACTTGTGAACCATCGGGTATTGTCTTATTCAATGTTTGTTCAATTACTCTTTTACCCGCAAATGCAATGTAGGCATTAGGTTCAGCAACAATGACATCTCCCAACATACCAAAACTGGCTGTTACTCCACCGGTTGTAGGAGATGTAAGGATTGATACATAGAATAATTTTTTATTTGATTGATAATTATATGAAGCGGAAGATATTTTAGCCATTTGCATCAAACTCAAACCTCCTTCTTGCATGCGCGCTCCTCCAGAAGCACACACAATAATGACAGGTAAAGGTCGATTAGTAGCATACTCGATCAAACGGGTGATTTTCTCACCTACTACGGATCCCATACTACCTCCCATGAACTTAAAATCCATAACTCCAATTGCTATGGGAATACCATTTAGTTGACCTATGCCTGTTTGAACAGCTTCAGTTAAACCTGTCTTTCTTTGATAAGAATCGATACGATCTCTATAGGGTTCCTCCTCTGAATGAAATTCAATGGGGTCCATAGAGACCATATCTTCATCCATAGGATCCCAAGTCCCCGGATCAATCGAAAGTTCGATTCTATCTGAACTGCTCATTTTCAAATGATATCCACACTGTTCACAAATATTCATTTTTGACCTAAAAAATTTTTTATAATTTAATCCATAACAATTTTCGCATTGAACCCATAAATGTCTGTATTTTTGATTTCTACCGAAATCATTAGATCTTCTTCTTATATTGAAATCACTACCATTTTTACTAGTTCTTATACCAGAACTAGAACTCCCACTTTCACTACCAGTTACATTTTCAGTACAAATGAAACTATAAATGTAACTGTCACTGTAATTGTCGGTACCACCCGAAATGGAGCTATTAATACTGACTTCAAAACGAAGATGATTATCAATGCAACTATTAATGTGATTATTCCAACTAGATTGAGTATCATATATGCAATGATAATAGTAGTGATTGTTTCTCTTAGACCCACTATTTAAATAACTAGAAAAAAAACTTTCTAGTTCACTCAGAAAAGAACTATCATTGTCAATCTCAAAAATCTTATTTTCAATATCAAAACATACAGAAAAACTGTCACCATTACTATCCCTAACTAAAAAAGTGTCATCAGAGATCAAACCCCAAATATCCCTGATATCAAATAAATAATCAACATTTCTGAAACTATAACTGCCACAATCACTCCGACTAGGAATGTTTTTCTCCGTACCATTTAGAATGGGTTCTTCACTTCCACTGGTATGTCCAATAGCATCAAGACTATCCATTGATTTATTTAGTCCACACCTATGTTCTAACTTATCGTTAGACAACATCGAATTGAACCACCATTTTTCCATAGAGTCTTCCTGCTCCCTATTTGTTTGATATACAATAGATGAATAATCAATAATCATTTTACTATTTTATTTCCTATCAGAAATTAGGCATATGAATCCAATCATTAGGATTATTAACTAATAAAATAACAATAACGTAACAAGTGAGTATTGAAAGAAATGATTTTTTTTTGGGGGGGGGGGTCCAAAGTATCACTTCAATATATTGATAGAATCTTTTTCTCAATTAAAAAATATAAAGACAGGTTTCTCTCATGTCATGTACTACAAATTCTCATCGAAAGGAAAAATAGTTGCTTCTTCCTATAAATAAGAAATTCGTTCTCATATAATCTTGTATCGTATAATCAAATAATACGT